TGCCGGAAGCTCCATTGCAGAGTTCAGGCCTAACCATTAATGGAGAAGCTATGGGAACGACGAAACCTGTGACTGCATAGGATTCTATTGAAAACGAATCCTAATAATTCATTGGGTGGGATGGCGGAACGAACCAAGAAAAAATTGATTTATTCTGAGAGGTATCATGAATTGACCTTACGAATGAAAGAGTCAATATTCGCCCGCGAAACCTTTATTTATTTATTGGATTACAATTTTTGGCCCGATTCGATAGAGGTAAAAATAAGGATTCATTATATTATACGTTATATTCTAAAAAAAGAAGCATTTTTTATATTTTCTATATCTAATAATATACACGTCCAGCTGTATATTTTGTATATACATCTTCCTTTGTAACAAATTAAATATCAATAAATGCCATTCATTACTTATAATTACTTATATTATTAACTCATAATTACTTATATTATTATTTATAATAATAATTATAAATAATTATTATAATTATACATGTGTATCTGTAATATTATTGAATTATAATTATACATGTGTATCTGTAATATTATTGAATTATAATTATACATGTGTATCTGTAATATTTAATATTATTGAATCGTTTCATTCGCGAGGAGCTGGATGAGAAGAAACTCTCATGTCCGGTTCTGCAATAGAGATGGAATTAAGAAACAACCATCAACTATAACCCCAAAAGAACCAGATTTCGTAAACAACATAGAGGAAGAATGAAGGGAATATCTTGTCGAGGCAATCATATTTGTTTCGGCGGATACGCTCTTCAGGCACTTGAACCCGCTTGGATCACAGCTAGACAGATAGAAGCGGGGCGGAGAGCAATGACACGATATGCGCGTCGTGGTGGAAAAATATGGGTACGTATATTTCCCGACAAACCTGTTACAGTAAGACCTACCGAAACGCGTATGGGTTCGGGAAAGGGATCCCCCGAATATTGGGTATCTGTTGTTAAACCGGGTCGAATACTTTATGAAATGGGCGGAGTATCAGAAACTGTAGCCAGAGCAGCTATTTCAATAGCTGCGTGCAAAATGCCTATACGAACTCAATTTGTTATTTCACGATAGGGATGTAGAACTAAACAAAAGGGATATTGAGGATGAAAAAACAACCGCAGGTTTATTTTTTTCTGGACGGACAATATTTCTTTTTTTCCTTCATCCTTTGCATTGAAATAAGAGATTCAAATAAAAAATATATGATTCAACCTCAGACCCTTTTGAATGTAGCGGATAACAGCGGAGCTCGAGAATTGATGTGTATTCGAATCATAGGAGCTGGTAATCACCGATATGCTCATATTGGTGACGTTATCGTTGCTGTAATCAAAGAAGCAGTGCCAAATATGCCTCTAGAAAGATCAGAAGTCATTAGAGCTGTAATTGTACGTACATGTAAAGAACTCAAACGTGACAACGGTATGATAATACGATATGATGACAATGCAGCGGTCGTCATTGATCAAGAAGGAAATCCAAAAGGAACTCGAGTTTTTGGTGCAATCGCTCGGGAATTGAGACAGTTGAATTTTACTAAAATAGTTTCATTAGCTCCCGAGGTATTATAAATACTAGTAGATGACACTATGATATAGTAGGCTATCTGAAATAGATCAAATTAATAGATTGTGTCTCACGCATATACTTTTTAAAATTTAATAATTCAAAAAAAAAAAAACAAAGAAAAAAGGAAACATGTTGATTATATCAAAATTAGGAGGCACAAAAAATTATAGTTCGTTATGGGTAGGGACACTATTGCCGATATAATAACTTCTATAAGAAATGCTGACATGAATAAAAAAGGAACGGTTCGAATAGCATTTACTAATATCACCGAAAACATTGTTAAAATACTTCTACGAGAAGGTTTTATTGAAAATGTTCGGAAACATCAGGAAAATAAGAAATATTTCTTGGTTTCAACCCTGCGACATAGAAAGACTAGGAAAGGAATATATAGAACCGTTTTAAAGTGTATCAGCCGACCCGGTTTACGAATTTATTCCAACTATCAACGAATTCCTAAGATTTTAGGTGGAATGGGAATTGTAATTCTTTCTACTTCTCGAGGTATAATGACAGATCGAGAAGCTCGACTAGAAAGAATTGGAGGAGAAATTTTGTGTTATATATGGTGATCCTCCTCCTCTGGTATCCTAATTTTATCTCTAACTTCCCATTTGTGAAATAGAGAGGAAAAGTGAGTTATATACCTCTTCCTTCATTAGTTGATACTTCAAGGGGGTTACCTGGAATGAAAGAACAAAAATTGATTCATGAAGGTTTAATTACTGAATCACTTCCCAACGGTATGTTCCGGGTCCGTTTAGATAATGAAGATCTAATTCTAGGTTATGCTTCAGGGAGGATCCGGCGCAGTTTTATACGGATACTACCGGGAGATAGAGTAAAAATTGAAGTAAGTCGTTATGATTCAACCAGAGGACGTATAATTTATAGACTTCGCAACAAGGATT